GTATTTTGTATTCGAAATATTAGTATTCAGGCGTTTTGATAAAATTTTCTCCTAACTTTTGGGTTAATTTTTGGCGTAAAAAGTAAAATTAAAATGTCATGTATTATATATAATAAGTGGTGGCATAAGTCAACCCTACCAAAACTCGTTGACTTTGATGCGCTTGGTTGAGCCTTCCTTGGTTTTGGGGTTTGACAAGGATTAACAGGATTTTCTCGAGCGTGGGGGGTAGGGGGGTTTGACGCGCGGAAACCAAAAGGGGGGGCACATAGTATAATTATGAGTTGAGTAAGAATATATTATGCACTTGAGATAAAAGTATGTAACTCTTAATTTATGTCATAAAATCATTAAACTATATTATCACAATCAAGAGAAAATGTTCAACCTTAATTTAACTGTTGAGCTCTGCACTCTGAAATGCAAAGTGAAAAGAAACCAAAAAAGAGAACGTTATGCATATAAAAGAATGCTAGGCTTGGTGGGTAACGAGTCGTATGAACTACACCAATAACCGGATGCCAGTATAGATTGATAAATAATGGAATAACCAGCGATGCCCCTTGAAAGGTGAATCAGATGCAAGAAATAATTCACAATATACCGTATTTCCAAATTTAGTCCCTGATTCTATCATTAACTTTTAACATTTATATAAACTGGTTGGTGGTTTCTTACTACATTAAGAATTGTCAGATAAATGTGGGTTGAGTCATTCAAGGAAACATTTCTAAAGAATATTTAGGGGTTAATGAATTTTCCATGTTTAATATAACTTAATATTGAGTATTAATAATATGTATTATGCACGTCTTAATAATTAGTACTTGCTTTATGGTTAAATTATTTGGCTGGTGATTATACATAGATGTATTTAACACACTAGTGCAATATCGTACATACGGTGTACTACACCATACGGTACAGAAAATATCATGGTTTATGTTACATTAAGGGCCGTTGCGCGAGGGCTGAGTGACACAAGTAGATATTTTCGAAGGTTTTGGGGTGCCGTGGATTTTTTATATTTATATAACTCAATATTGAGTGTTGTCGGTGGGTGTTATGTACGTCTTAATAATTAGTGCCTGCTTTATGGTTAAATTCTGTAATAGCTGACCATACATTAATGTACTTAGCACATGGTGTAATGTTATGCATATATGGATTATACGAACAGAGAATAGTTTAATTTAGAATTCTGGCTTTGGGAGCCAGTGGTGAGAGTTAAAATCTCTTTTTTCTGGCGCTAGGGGGGAATTTAACCTCCGATCTTCGGATTACAAGACCGATGCTTTTGGACTAAGCTACTAGGGCAAGCTCATTTTAGTGCTTTATTTTCTAATCAGCCTGCTACTGGCATTAGGATTAGGAATAATGCGAAGTATAGGATGGATGCGATTTGTCCAATAATGATGAATGGGTGTTCTACTGGCATTCCCCCAATCCATGTGAGAATGACTATATCTGCGACCAGGGTTCAAAAGAGGAATTGGGTTAGCGGCCGGAATGTTAGCCCTCGTTGTTTGGATGTATGGAGGATTGGCACTACCATTAAGACGAGGATAGAAAATAGTAATGCTAAGACTCCTCCTAGTTTGTTTGGAATGGACCGTAGGATGGCGTAGGCGAATAGGAAGTATCATTCGGGCTTGATGTGGGGAGGGGTGACTAGGGGGTTTGCCGGAATAAAGTTTTCTGAGTCTCCCAGTAGGTTAGGGGAAAATAATGCTAGGGATGTTAGTGCTAATAGTATAACTACAAAGCCGAGTAGGTCTTTGTATGAGAAGTATGGGTGGAAGGTAATTTTATCTGCATCTGAGTTAAGACCGGCTGGGTTGTTTGACCCTGTTTCGTGTAGGAATAAGAGGTGGAGAATTGTTATTGCGGCGATGATGAAGGGCAGTAGGAAGTGGAAGGCAAAGAATCGTGTCAGTGTTGCATTATCGACTGAGAAGCCTCCTCAGATTCATTGAACGAGTATGTCTCCCACATAAGGGACAGCTGATAGAAGGTTAGTGATTACCGTGGCCCCTCAAAATGACATTTGGCCCCACGGTAGGACGTATCCCACGAAGGCTGTCATCATGACTAGTAGTAGGAGAACCACTCCGATGTTTCAGGTCTCTTTATACAAGTATGAGCCGTAGTATAAACCTCGGGCGATGTGCATATAAATGCAGATGAAGAAAAATGATGCTCCATTAGCATGAATACTTCGGATAAGTCATCCGTAGTTTACGTCTCGGCAGATGTGTACGACAGAGGAGAAAGCAGTGGAGATGTCTGATGTGTAGTGTATGGCTAGGAATAGTCCGGTGAGAATTTGGGTAATTAAACACAGCCCTAATAGGGATCCAAAGTTTCATCATACTGAGATGTTGGAGGGGGCTGGTAAATCAACTAGTGCGTCGTTAGCAATTTTAATCAGTGGGTGGGTTTTTCGTAGGCTTGCCATTAGTGGTTCTCATAGTTGAATAACAACGGTGGTTCTTCAAGTCACTGGTCTCAGTTAAAATCTGGGTGAGAATTATGACTTATCTTGTATCATTATTATTGATAGCTTTAATTGTTGGTTTAGTTGCTGTGGCTTCTAATCCTGCGCCTTACTTTGCCGCGTTTGGTTTGGTAGTGGCGGCTGGGGTTGGATGTGGGGTGCTTATTGGCCATGGTGGGTCTTTCTTGTCTTTGGTTCTTTTTTTAATTTATCTAGGTGGGATGCTTGTTGTGTTCGCTTATTCAGCGGCTTTAGCCGCCGAGCCTTTTCCAGAGTCTTGGGGGGATCGCTCTGTTGTTGGGTATGTTTTAATTTATTTGTTAGGGGTGGGTTTAATGGTTGGGTTGTTTTGAGAAGATTGATATGAGGGGTCGTGAGTTGTTATTGATGGCTTAAAGGAGTTTTCCATGCTTCGAGGAGATACGAGTGGTGTAGCTATAATGTACTCGTCCGGTGGTGGCATACTAATTATTTGTGCGTGGGTGCTGTTGTTAACATTGTTTGTGGTGCTAGAGCTAACTCGTGGGCTTGGTCGTGGTGCCCTTCGTGCAGTTTAGATGATTGTTAGGAGAATGGCAATTGTTGCGGACAGGAGGAAGATTGTTAGGTAGGTTTTGATTATTCCTCGTTGAATGTCACTAATTGTTTTGGCCATTTTAATTTGTGCGGAGGATGCCCCCTTTGGTCCCGAGGTCTCAAATCAGGTTTGGTCTACCAGTTGTGTGGCAATTAATTGTCCTAGGATCAGGTTAAATTTGGGGGCAGACCGGTGGACAATTGCTGGGAAGTAGCCCAGCATGTTTGAGAAGTGGTGTGGTTTGGTTGTAGGGTTAGTTTTAAATTGTTTGCCGGTTAATGTTGTTAGTTCTATGGCTGTTAGAAGACCAATAATTGTTACCGCAAGGGCGGCGGTTTTAAGGGTCGTAGGCATAGTTATAATTGGTGTTTTTGATGGGAGGAAGTTTGATGTAATAATTAGTCCTGCAATAATACTTCCTCAGGCAAGCCGTTTAATGGGGTTAATTACTGCTGGGTTGTTTTCATTAATAGGGGCTAGGGGGAGAAATCGTGGTGTCCCCATAGTAACGAAGAAGACCACTCGGAAGCTGTATACGGCGGTAAATGATGTGGCAATTAGTGTTAGGGTTAGGGCTCAGGCGTTTAGGTAAGAGGTATTTAAGGCTTCAATGATTGCATCTTTCGAGAAGAAGCCGGCTAGGAATGGGGTCCCGGTTAGTGCTAGGCTACCGATGGTTAGGCAGGTTGAGGTGAACGGCAGTAGATTCTGTAGTCCTCCCATCTTTCGGATGTCTTGTTCGTCGTTAAGGCTGTGGATGATTGATCCTGAGCATAAAAATAGTATTGCTTTGAAGAAAGCATGGGTGCAAATGTGTAGAAACGCTAGTTGGGGTTGGTTAAGGCCGATGGTTACTATTATTAGGCCAAGTTGGCTGGAGGTTGAGAAAGCTACAATTTTTTTGATGTCATTTTGGGTTAGGGCACAAGCGGCTGTGAATAGGGTGGTTAGGGCGCCTAGGCATAGGCAGATTGTCAGCGCTAGGGGGTTGTCTTCTATAATAGGGTGAAGTCGGATAAGTAGGAAAATGCCTGCAACAACTATGGTGCTGGAGTGAAGTAGGGCAGAGACTGGTGTGGGACCCTCCATAGCGGAGGGCAGCCATGGGTGGAGGCCAAATTGAGCTGATTTCCCAGTGGCCGCTAGGATTAGTCCTACAAGTGGGAGTGTTATGTCGGATGATTTTGATAGGAGGAAGATTTGTTGGATTTCTCATGAGTTTAGGTTTATAGCAATTCAGGCCATGCTTATAATTAGCCCGATATCCCCTACTCGGTTGTATAGAACGGCTTGAAGTGCTGCTGTGTTGGCGTCTGCCCGCCCGTATCATCAGCCGATTAGGAGGAATGATATGATTCCCACTCCCTCTCATCCGATGAAGAGTTGGAATATGTTGTTGGCGGTTACAAGAATAATTATTGCTACTAGGAACAAAAGAAGATATTTAAAGAATCGGTTTATGGATGGGTCGGAGTGCATGTACCATGATGCAAATTCGAGAATGGATCAGGTAACGTAGAGGGCAATGGGCGTAAAGATGAGGGAGTAGTGGTCGAATTTGAAGCTGATGTTAATGTCGAATGTGGTTGTGTTTATTCAGTGTCAGTTGGTGATGATGGTCTCGGCTCCCTGGTCTAAGAATAATATTAGGGGAATCAGACTGATGAAAAAGGCCGTGCTTACAGCTGTTTTGACGTGTGTTGTGGCTCAGTTTGAGTCTTTTGGGGCTGGGGTAAGTGTAGTTAAAAGGGGGTAGATGAGAGTTGCAATAACCAGGACCAAGGAGGATGATAAAATTAGGGTAGTTGGGTGCATAGCTTCCGCTTGGATTTGCACCAAGAGTTTTTGGTTCCTAAGACCAATGGATGAACTGTTATCCTTCAGAAGCGCGAGAAAGCCATGGAGTTTAACCATGGGTGAAAGAATTAGCAGTGCTTTTTGCCTCTGGCCTTTCTCGGTGAGTAAGGGGATTTTAACCCCCATTCTTAGAATCACAATCTAAAGTTTTGAGTTAAACTATACTTACTAGTAGCATCAGCCTCATATGAGCTCTGGCTTTGTGATGAGAAGGATGACAGGAATTAGGTGTATAACTATTAGTAGGTGTTCTCGGGTGTGAAATGGTGGGAGTCCTGTGATATGACTTGGTGTTGGCCCCCGTTGAGATATTAAAAACAGATATAGGGAGTATCCTGCTGTAATTAGGGTTCCCACCCCGGTTAGTATAATAGTTCAGGGTGATCAGTTAAAGAGGGTGGTGATAATTATGAGTTCTCCTATGAGGTTTGGGAGGGGTGGTAGTGCTAGGTTGGCCAGGTTGGCAATAAATCATCAGACTGCCGTTAGTGGGAAGATTATTTGAAGTCCTCGGGCTAAGATCATGGTTCGGCTATGGGTTCGCTCGTAGGCGGTGTTAGCCAAACAGAATAGTGCTGAGGATACTAGTCCGTGGGCAATTATTAGAATAATCGCGCCTGTAAAACCTCAGGGGGTTTGGATTAGGATTCCTCCTGCTACCAGGCCCATGTGGCTAACAGATGAGTAAGCGATTAGGGATTTTAAGTCTGTTTGTCGTAGGCAGATAGATCCTGTTATGATAATTCCTCATAGTGCCAAGATGATAAATGGGTAGGCCAGTTCTTTTGAGAGGGGGTCTAGTATGACTATCATTCGTATTATACCGTATCCTCCTAGTTTAAGTAGCACTGCGGCTAGAACTATTGACCCTGCCACTGGGGCTTCTACGTGGGCTTTTGGCAGTCACAAGTGGACCCCATAAAGTGGTATCTTAACTAGGAATGCGATTAAGCATCCGGCCCATCAGATGTTATGGCCTCAGGAGTTGAGTGTTAGGGGTTGGGAATATTGCAGGACTAGTATTGAGAGGGTTCCTGTTGATTGCTGGAGCAGAAGGAGGGCTACTAAAAGGGGGAGAGATCCGGCTAGAGTGTAGAATAAGAAATAGGTTCCTGCATTTAGGCGTTCAGTCTGATTTCCTCATCGGGTGATAATAATTAAGGTGGGGATGAGTGTGGCTTCGAACATGATGTAGAACATAACGATTTCTGTGGCGCCGAATGCCATGATGAGGAATATTTGTAGGGATGTTAGTAGGGTAATATATAAGCGTTGTCGGCTGATTGGCTCTGGGTTAATATGGTTTTGACTGGCTAGGATTATTAGGGGGAGTAATCAGCATGTAAGAACTAGGAGAGGGGTGGACAATGGGTCTGTGGCCAGGTACAGGCTGGAGGTTGATCATCCAATCTCTGATGTTCATTTCAGCCAGGTTAAACTAATAAGGGCGATTAATAGGCTTTGTGCGGTTGTTGTTGGTCATAATCATTTGGGTGATGATAGCCAGATTGTTGGGAATAACATAATTGTTGGGATTAATACTTTTAGCATTGTAGAAGGTTTAGGTTTTGTAGGCGGTCGGTCCCGTGGGTTCGGGCGGTGGCTACCAATAAAGCTAGCCCTGCGCTGGCCTCACAAGCGGAGAAAGCTAGAAGCAGCATAGGGGCTGTAGAAAATACGGTTGATTCAAATTGTATGGCCCAAAGAGCGAGTGCGATGAATAAGGACAGTATTATTCCTTCTAGGCAAAGGAGTGCGGAGAGCAGGTGGGTGCGGTGGAATGCAAGGCCTATTAGCCCCAGAGCGAAGGCTGAGCTGAAGCTGAAGTGTACGGGTGTCATAAGGGGATCGTGGAATTAAACCACAATCTTCTGAGCCGAAATCAGAGGTCTTGTATTGGACTAATCTCCTATTCTGCCCACTCGAGGCCTCCTTGGACTCACTCGTAGACTAGCCCCAGGGTCAGTAAGATTAGGACTGTTGTTGCCCAGAAGAAGGTGCTGGTGGGGTTATGGAGTTGATCGCCCCATGGCAGTGGGAGGAGGAGGGCAATTTCTAAGTCAAATAGTAGGAACAGGATGGCTACTAGGAAAAATCGGAGGGAGAATGGGAGTCGGGCTGAGCCTAGGGGATCAAAGCCGCATTCGTATGGTGAGAGTTTTTCTGCGTCTGGGCTCATTTGCGGGAGTCAGAAGGACACTACTGCTAGGATTAAAGAGAGAGCTGTTGTAATTGCTAAGATTGTAATTACTAGATTCATTATCTTTCCTTGGGGTTTAACCAAGACTAAGTGATTGGAAGTCACTTGTACTAAATTGAATACTAGAAAGATATGAGCCTCATCAGTAAATTGACACGTAGAGGAATAATCAGACTACGTCGACGAAGTGTCAGTATCATGCGGCGGCTTCAAAGCCGAAGTGATGTTCAGATGTAAAGTGGTATTGGACTTGGCGGAGTAGGCAAACAGCCAGGAATGAGGACCCGATAATGACATGTAATCCGTGGAACCCCGTGGCCACAAAGAATGTGGAGCCGTAGACTCCATCTGCGATTGTAAAAGGCGCTTCGTAGTACTCTATAGCTTGTAGGGCTGTAAAATAAAGTCCTAGTAGAATTGTTAGTGCGAGGGATTGGATGGCTTGTTTTCGTTCGCCTTCCATTAGGCTGTGGTGGGCCCATGTCACTGTCACCCCGGATGCCAGTAGGACGGCTGTGTTGAGTAGTGGAACTTCGAATGGGTCTAGAGCAGTGATTCCGGTGGGAGGTCAGCAGCCTCCTAGTTCGGGTGTGGGTGCCAGGCTTGAGTGGTAGAAGGCTCAGAAGAATCCTAAGAAGAAAAATACTTCGGATGTAATAAATAGGATTATCCCGTAGCGTAGTCCTTTTTGTACTGGGGGTGTGTGGTGGCCTTGGAACGTCCCTTCTCGGATAATGTCACGTCATCATTGGTATATTGTGAGAAGCAGAAGGGCTAGTCCGAGGGTTATTAGTGTAGTTGAGTGGAAGTGGAACCAGATTGCTAGGCCGGATGTCATTAATAAAGCTCCGATTGCGCCGGTTAGTGGTCATGGGCTTGGATCAACTATGTGATATGCATGTGCTTGGTGGGCCATTAGACGTTTTCTTGAAGGTAGAGGCTTAGAAGAAGGACAAATACGTAGGCTTGGATTATTGCCACTGCGACTTCTAAGAGGGTCAAGAGAAATAGTACGGCAGCTGTCAGGATTGCCACTGTTGGCATTATTGGGAGGAGTACAAAGACAGCGGTGGCGATCAGTTGAATTAGTAAGTGTCCAGCAGTAAGGTTAGCTGTTAGTCGAACTCCAAGGGCGAGTGGTCGAATAAATAAGCTAATTGTTTCGATAATAATAAGTACTGGGATCAGTGGAATGGGGGTGCCTTCCGGTAGCAGGTGCCCTAGGGCAACTGTTGGTTGGTTTCGCATTCCGATAATGACTGTGGCGAGTCACAGGGGCACAGCAAATCCCATGTTTAGGGATAATTGTGTGGTTGGGGTAAATGTATATGGTAGTAGCCCTAGTATGTTAATAGTAATTAAGAACACCATTAATGAGGCTAGCAGGAGTGCTCACTTGTGGCCCCCGATGTTTAGTGGTAGTATAAGTTGGTTAGTGAATCGGCTAATAAATCAGCCCTGGATGGTGATTAGGCGGTTGTTGATTCATCGTGATGAGGGGGTGGGGAATAATACTCATGGTAGGGCAATTGCAATAGCAATCAGGGGGATACCCAGGTAGAGGGGGCTTGCAAATTGGTCGAAGAAGCTTATTGTCATGGTCAGTCTCAAGATTCAGTTTTGTGTTTCTCGGAGTCCAGAATAGCCGGCTCATTTGGTGAAATGTGGTTTATTACTTTGGTTGGAATAATGATAAGGAATACAAGTCATGAAAATACTAAAATTGCAAATCAAGGGGCAGGGTTTAGTTGGGGCATTTCACTAGAGGTGGTTGGGAGGCACCATTCTTTGGCTTAAAAGGCCAACGCTGAAGCCCGAGTTTAGCTTCCTAGTGAGGCGTCTTCTAGTATGAGTGAGGATCAGTTTTCGAAGTGTTCTAGGGGAACTGCCTCAACTACGATTGGTATAAAGCTATGGTTTGCTCCACAAATTTCAGAGCATTGTCCGTAGAACACCCCTGGGCGGGAGGCAATGAAGGCCGTTTGGTTTAGACGTCCTGGGACTGCGTCCATTTTGACCCCGAGGGATGGGACAGCTCAGGAGTGTAGTACGTCTTCAGCAGATACAAGTACTCGGATTGGGGATTCTATAGGGATAACCATTCGGTGGTCTGTTTCAAGCAGTCGGAACTGTCCGGGTGTGAGGTCTTGAGTCGGGACCATATATGAGTCAAAGCCCAGGTTTTCGTAGTCGGTGTACTCGTAGCTTCAGTATCATTGATGTCCCATGGCTTTAATTGTCAGGTGGGGGTCGTTAATCTCATCTATAAGATAAAGAATTCGTAAAGAGGGGAGTGCAATTAGAACAAGAATTACGGCTGGTAAGACAGTTCATACGATTTCGATCTCTTGGGAGTCAAGAATGTATTTGTTGGTGAGTTTTGTTGACACTATTGCAACAATAATGTAAAGCACGAGGGTGCTAATTAAAAATACAATTATTAGGGCGTGGTCGTGGAAGTGGAGAAGTTCTTCTATAACGGGTGATGCCGCGTCTTGGAATCCTAATTGTGTGGGATGTGCCATTAAGCTTAAAGCTTAAGACATGCAGGAGTTTAACCTACTACTTCACCTTGACAAAGTGATGTAATTTGCGAGTTTACTAATGTCTTTTAAGGAAGTGACAGAGTGGTTATGTGACTGGCTTGAAACCAGTACATGGGGGTTCAATTCCTCCCTTCCTCGTTAATTTGATTGAACTTGGACGAATGCGGGCTCTTCGAATGTGTGGTATGGGGGTGGGCATCCGTGAAGTCATTCTACGTTGGTTGCAGTAAGTTCTACGGATGAAACTTCTCGTTTAGCGGCAAAGGCTTCTCATAGGATAAACAGGAACATAATTACTGCCACTAATGAGATTAGTGATCCGATAGAAGATACTGTGTTTCACAGGGTGTAGGCGTCGGGGTAGTCTGAGTATCGTCGGGGCATTCCGGCTAAGCCCAGGAAGTGCTGCGGGAAGAAAGTAAGGTTTACACCAATAAATATTACTGCGAAGTGAATTTTAGTTCATGTGCTGTGGAGTGTGTAGCCCGTAAATAGAGGGAATCAGTGTACAAAGGCTGCTATGATAGCGAATACGGCTCCTATTGATAGTACGTAGTGGAAGTGTGCTACCACATAGTATGTGTCATGAAGGACAATATCTAGTGATGAATTGGCAAGTACAATTCCTGTTAGTCCTCCCACTGTGAATAGGAAGATGAAGCCAAGAGCTCATAGCATGGGTGTTTCCCATTTGATTGAGCCCCCGTGAAGTGTAGCTAATCAGCTAAAGACTTTTACACCAGTTGGGATGGCAATAATTATTGTCGCAGATGTGAAGTATGCACGGGTATCTACGTCTATTCCGACTGTGAACATGTGGTGGGCTCAAACAATAAACCCCAGCAGGCCGATAGCCATCATAGCTCAAACCATTCCTATGTACCCAAATGGTTCTTTTTTGCCTGCATAGTAGGCCACTACATGGGAAATGATTCCAAACCCTGGTAGGATCAGAATGTAGACTTCTGGGTGGCCGAAGAATCAAAAAAGGTGTTGATAAAGGATGGGGTCTCCTCCTCCGGCGGGGTCAAAGAATGTAGTGTTTAAGTTTCGATCTGTTAAAAGCATAGTAATTCCGGCGGCCAGAACTGGTAGGGACAGGAGTAGGAGGACGGCGGTTACAAGGACTGCTCAAACAAATAGTGGGGTTTGGTACTGGGAGATGGCTGGGGGTTTTATGTTAATAGTTGTTGTAATGAAATTAATTGCCCCTAGGATGGATGAGACACCTGCCAGATGTAGGGAGAAAATAGTTAAATCTACTGATGCACCTGCATGAGCTAGATTTCCTGCTAAGGGCGGGTAGACTGTTCACCCAGTTCCGGCTCCCGCTTCTACGCCGGATGAGGCTAGAAGTAGTAGAAAGGAAGGTGGCAGGAGCCAGAAGCTTATGTTGTTTATTCGTGGGAATGCCATGTCGGGGGCTCCGATCATTAGTGGCACAAGTCAGTTTCCAAATCCTCCAATGAGGATGGGCATTACTATAAAGAAAATTATAACAAAAGCGTGTGCGGTAACAATAACATTATAAATTTGGTCATCGCCTAGGAGAGATCCCGGTTGGCTTAGTTCGGCTCGAATTAGAAGGCTGAGGGCGGTACCGACTATTCCGGCTCAGGCACCAAATACTAGATAAAGGGTGCCAATGTCTTTGTGGTTGGTAGAGAAGAATCAGCGCGTGATTGCCACAGGTAGGATGGCCGAAGTTAGGCGGTGGGTTGTAGCCCCGAAGATAGAGGTTTGAGTCCTCTTCCTATCAAGCCTCGTGGTGTAGTACACATTAGATTGCAAATCTTAAGACGCAGACTGACGTCTGCCGGGGCTTTCCCGCCTTACCCGGCTAACGGCGGGAAAGTAGATGAATGCTCGCTGGTTTGAGCGCTTAGCTGTTAACTAAGAGTTTGTAGGATCGAGGCCTTCTCATCTAGTAAGGCCTTAGCTTAATTAAAGTGTCTGAGTTGCATTCAGAAGATGTGGGATAAAGTCCCGCAGGTTTTATCAGGGACTAGGAGATTTTAACTCCTGCTTAGGGCTTTGAAGGCCCTTGGTCTAATTTATCCTAAGTTCCTAGGAGGCTAGTGTTAGGATTGCTGGGGTGATTGGCAGTAGTCCAAGGGCAATTACCGTGAAGAGGGCTAGGGCGAGTGCTGACTGGGTTGTTTGAACTCGTCAGGGGGTCGTTGCGTTGGCTGTGTTGGGTGATATGGTTAAGGTTATTGCGTAACATAGCCGTAGGTAGAAGTACAGGCTTAGTAGGGCGGCCAGGGCCATGATTGTTGCTGTGAGGGGGAGGTCTTGCTTTGTTATTTCTTGCAGAATTAGTCATTTTGGCATGAACCCTGTGAGTGGGGGGAGCCCCCCTAGTGAGAGGAAGGCTAGGGCCGTGGTAGTAGCAAGGATGGGTGTTTTTGATCATATTGTTGTCAGAGTAGTAATCTTTGTGGCCGATGCTATTTTTAGTGAGAGGAAGGCTGTAGAGGTTATAAAAAGGTATGTGCCTAGTGCAAGCAGTGTTAATTGGGGGGCGTATTGTAGGATAATAATTATTCATCCTATGTGGGCGATTGAGGAGTATGCCAAGATTTTTCGTACCTGAGTTTGATTAAGTCCGCCTCACCCTCCAATTAGTGTTGAGAGGAGCCCTAATGATGTTAAGATTATTGGGTCAATTGTCTGGGCAACTTGTATAATGAGTGCGAATGGGGCTAGTTTTTGTCACGTAGATAGGATAAGTCCTGTGAGCAGGTCTAGACCTTGAAGGACCTCTGGTAGTCAAAAATGTATGGGTGCTAGGCCAATTTTTAATGCTAGGGCGGTAATAACTATAGTTGAGGCAATTGGGTGGGATAGGTCATTGATGGTTCACTCACCGGTGATTCATGCATTTGTTGTGGCGGCAAATAGAATTATTGCTGCGGCAGTTGCTTGGGTGAGAAAGTATTTTGTGGTAGCTTCTACTGCTCGTGGGTGGTGTTGTTGTGCCATGAGGGGGGTAATTGCTAGGGTATTAATTTCTAATCCCATTCAGGCAAGTAGTCAGTGTGAGCTGGCAAAGGTTAGGGTGGTTCCCAGTCCAAGGCTGGACAGAAGGATAACTAGCACATAGGGATTCATTGATAGGGGAGGGATTTTAACCGTCATGTTCGGGGTATGGGCCCGAAAGCTTATTTAGCTGACCTTATCAGTAGAAAGTGGTGTAGAGGAAGCACCAGGAGTTTTGATCTCCTGAGTATGGGTTCGATTCCCTTCTTTCTAGGAACTGGGGGGATTTTAACCCCCATAAGTCACCCTATCAAAGTGATCCCTGGGCATTCGGGCACGGTTCCTTATAGTTGCGGGGGGAGTCCTGCCAGTGCAATTGGTAAGGCGGTGTGTCAGAGAACCAGTGCTAGTGTCAGGGGAAGGAAGTTTTTTCATACGAGGTGTATTAGCTGGTCATATCGGAATCGGGGGTACGAGGCTCGGACTCACAGGAATACTATTGAGAGTAAAGCGGCCTTGGTCATTAGATTAATTGTTGTTAGTTCAGGGATGGTTGGGGTGTGGGATGCTCCGAGAAAAAGGATGGTTGATAAGGTGTTCATTAGGAGAATATTGGCGTACTCGGCTAGGAAAAATAGGGTAAAGGGCCCCCCAGCGTATTCTACATTGAAGCCCGAGACCAGTTCAGATTCACCCTCAGTTAGGTCAAATGGTGCTCGGTTTGTTTCTGCTAGCGTAGAGATAAATCATATTGCGGCTAGAGGTCAGGCAGGGAGTAGTAGTCAAATGCCTTCTTGGGTGGTGTTGAATGTTTGTAGTGTGTACCCTCCTGAGAAGATGATAATTGACAGTAGAATTAGGCCTAGGCTTACTTCATATGAAATTGTTTGGGCTACGGCTCGAAGGGCACCAATTAGTGCGTATTTTGAGTTTGATGCCCACCCTGATCCTAAAACTGAGTATACGGCTAGGCTTGAGAGGGCTAGGACGAATAGGATTCCTAGGTTTAAGTCTGTGACCGGGTGTGGTATTGGCATAGGTGCTCATAGGGTCATGGCTAGGGTTAATGCCAGTATTGGGGTTGCTAGAAATAAAAATGGGGAGGATGTCGATGGTCGGACTGGTTCTTTAATAAAAAGTTTGACCCCATCGGCAATTGGTTGGAGTAGGCCGTAAGGTCCTACAATGTTTGGCCCCTTACGTAGTTGTATATATCCTAAGACTTTTCGTTCGATCAGTGTGAGGAATGCTACGGCCAGCAGGACTGGGACGATGTATGCAAGTGGATTAATTAGATGGGTTAATAGAGTGTTTAGCATAAACTAAGAAGAGGATTTGAACCCCTGGGTGAAAGGGCTTAGGCCTTTTGCAATTACCATGCTCTGCCATCTTAGTGTGGCCTTATTTAGGCGCTCTTTGAGTCCCCCCTTATTTAATTTAGTTGCTTTCACTAATTAGGGGTGAGGCGTGCTTTTAGCATGGGCCTCTTTTTTCCGGTCCTTTCGTACTAGGAAAAATGACGTTACAGATAGAAACTGACCTGGATTACTCCGGTCTGAACTCAGATCACGTAGGACTTTAATCGTTGAACAAACGAACCCTTAATAGCGGCTGCACCATTAGGATGTCCTGATCCAACATCGAGGTCGTAAACCCTCTCGTCGATATGGACTCTTGGAGGGGATTGCGCTGTTATCCCTAGGGTAACTTTGTTCGTTGATCGGCCTGGGAGCCGGATCATATTTGGTCAGATTTTCTGTGACTTGGAAATGTCTTTCTTGGTTTTAGGGAAGTTCCCAATCCACTTGGAGGATTTCTTATTCTCCATGGTCGCCCCAACCGAAGGTAAAATTCCATATTCTATTAGGTTTATGCTTGTTTAGGAAGCTGTTTAACGTAGGTGGATTTGTACCTTAAGCTCCAAAGGGTCTTCTCGTCTTGTATGTTTATACCCGCTTCTGCACGGATAGATCAATTTCACTGACTTGATGGGGGAGACAGCTAAGCCCTCGTTTGGCCATTCATACAGGTCTTCATTTAAAAGACAAGTGATTGCGCTACCTTTGCACGGTCAGAATACCGCGGCCGTTGAACATGTAGTCACTGGGCAGGCTGGACCTCCTATACGTGGGGGTTTGCAGGAGGCGATGTTTTTGGTAAACAGGCGAGGCTTATGTTTGCCGAGTTCCTTCCCTCTCTTTTAGTCTTTCCTTGGTGGCACCCTAGTGTGAGGTTAACGGTCTTGTGTCGTGAGATTTTCTTGGTTTCTTTGTGTTTCGCGCTACACTCTTTTGTGGGTCCGTTAATTTCCAGTGGTTTGTCCGGCCTGGTTTACACTTGTGCTTGGAGAGAGTTTAGTCTCTTGTTACTCATTTTAGCATGGTCTCTTCCATGTTGGCATGGAATGGCCTAATGGTACTAGGGGAGTTGGATTGTTTATCAGAATAATAAACTTTGTGTCGTTTGAGCTTTAACGCTTTCTGATCAGATGGCTGCTTTTAGGCCCACTGAGACGACTGATTTTGAAAAGTATGATCCTTATCCTCCTGCTAAGGTTGTGTCCTTGGTTAAAAGGGCTGTACCCCTTTTAACTAACTCTCGTGTTTCTCTTATGTGCTTGATTAGATGTTTCTTGATTGGGCTAGGGGGCACGAGGCTGAACTTCTATTCATTTCTTAGGCAACCAGCTATCACCAAGTTCGGTAGGTCTGTCACCTCTACCCGGGGCTCTTCCCACTCTTTTGCCACAGAGACGGGTTGGCCCTTATTAGGCTGTCCCGGGGTAGCTCACTTGGTTTCGGGGGTTCAAACTAAAGGTCTCTTTGCTTGTTAAATACTGGCTAAATCATGATGCAAAAGGTACAAGGTTTAGGCTTTGCTTTTTTGCGCTTATATGGGTTGTTTCATTACTCTTTCAGCTTTCCCTTGCGGTACTCTTTCTATTGCTTGTGGTGGCCCTTTCCGTCTCCCGTACTAAGGTGGAAAAATGGTTTAGTTTATTAATTTAAGTCGGTTTTATGCTATTTATGTTGTTTGATTGTTCTGGTGGTTAAGCTAGCTATTTGGCTCAGGGTGATCCAACTTGCATGGATGTCTTCTCGGTGTAAGGGAGGTGCTTAACTGTCTCAGCCACACCCTGGGTTTGATCCAAGTGCACCTTCCGGTACACTTACCATGTTACGACTTGCCTCCCCTTGTCAGTGCTTAGGTGTTATGAACATTTGTTGCTGTGTGACAGGGGAGAGTGACGGGCGGTGTGTACGCGCCTCAGAGCCGGGTTCAAAAGGACACTCTATTTCCTTTTTACTACTAAATCCTCCTTCGAGTGTTTTTTCAGGGTACTGTTCGTTAGTATTCTATAGTAGAAAATGTAGCCCATTTCTTCCCAATTCGTGCGCTACACCTCGACCTGACGTTTTGGATTATATCCATTTAGCTTACTGTTAGTCCCTCACAGGGTAAGCTGACGACGGCGGTATATAGGCGGGGATGACTAGAAGTGGTGAGGTTTAACGGGGGTTATCGGTTCTAGAACAGGCTCCTCTAGGGGGGTCTGAGGCACCGCCAAGTCCTTTGGGTTTTAAGCTGCGCTTGTAGTACCCGGGCGGACGTTTATTGTGGGGGTAACGTCTAGGTTTATGGCTGAGCATAGTGGGGTATCTAATCCCAGTTTGTTTCTCAGCTTTCGTGGGGTCAGGCGGGCTATATTAAAGCTACTTTCGTTTTTGGGCTTCGGACTCTCAGGAGCGTATGACGGCCAAGAGGCCCTTCGGCTTTAATTTTTACTCTCCTTAACCACCCTTTACGCCGCGCCTATCAATTGGGGCCTCTCGTATAACCGCGGTGGCTGGCACGAGTTTTACCGGCCCTCTTAACATTAACTAAGTCAAGTTTACACTTATGGCTTAATGTCTATCACTGCTGAATTCCCTTGGGGGTGTGGCGTGGCAAGGCGTCTTGGGCTAAAATGTTGTGCCTGATGCCTGCTCCTCGTCCCCGGGCGGGGGATTAAGGGCATCCTCACAGGGCTGCGGATACTTGCATGTGTAAGTTATGTTAAAACTGATAGTAAAGTCAGGACCAAGCCTTTGTGCATGCGGAGCTTTCTAGGGCTCGTCTTGGCATCTTCAGTGCCATGCTTTATTTTAAGCTACACTAGC